GGCGCCGGAAATAGAAACGGTCCCATTTAATACCACCCTTCAATTAGAATTAGTTCGATTAGAATTCGCAAAAGCAATGTCCCATTGCATAATATGGATTCCAAACATTCATGATCTGTCTGTGAATGAGTCGAATTACTTATCCCTCGGTATATTAGAGAACTATCTCTACAGAGATTGTGAAAGAGGTTCCACTAGAAATTTTCTTGTTATTGCTTCGACTCATATTCCCAAAAAAGTGGATCCCGGTCTAATAGCTCCGAATAAATTCAATACATGCATTAAGATGCGAAGGCCTCTTATTCCACAACGGCGAAAGCACTTTTTCATTCTTTCATATAGTAGGGGATTTCACTTGGAAAAGAAAATGTTCCATACTAACGGATTCGGGTCCATAACCATGGATCCCTGTGCACGAGATCTTGTAGCACTTACCAATGAGGCCATATCAATTAGTCTTGCACAGAAGAAATCAATTATAGACACTAATACAATTAGATCAGCTCTTCATAGACAATTTTGGGAGTTTCGATACCGGGTAAGATCGGTTAGGGATCATGGGATCATTTTCTATCAGATAGGAAGGGCTGTTGCACAAAATGTACTTCTAAGTAATTGCCTAAGTAATTGCCCCATAGATCCTATATCTATCTTTCTAAAGACAAACTTCAGTGCGGTAGGGGATTCTTATTTGTCCAAATGGTACTTCGAACTTGGAATGAGCATGAAGAGATTAACGATACTTCTTTATCTTTTGAGTTGTTCTGCCGGATCGGTCGCTCAAGATATTTGGTCTCCACTCGGACCCGATGATCCAAATGCAAATGGGCTCGCCGCTTCTTATAAATTCGCTGAGGATGATTCTGATCTAGTTAACGGCCTATTAGAAGTAGAAGTCGCTCTGGTGGGATCCTCACGGACCGAAGAAGATTGCAGTCAGTTTGATAATGATCGAGTGACATTGCTTCTTCGGTCCGAACCAAGGAATCCGTTATATATGATGCAAAATGGATCTTGTTCTATCATTGATCAGAAATTTCTCTATGAAAAAGAAGGCGAATCGGGGTTTGAAGAAAAAGGCGAATGGGAGTTTGAAGAAGACGGCGAATCGGGGTTTGGAGAAGAGGAAGGAGAAGGATCCCCCCTCCTATCCGGGAGGGGGGGGAGTTCATTCCATAACATAATTGGGGCTCCTAGAATATGGTACCCTTATGACAATCTATTTGATTTTACCGAAAGGACCGATGAATTGGAATTTCCCTATTGGGCCAAGTCATTTCGGGACAGGTGGCCTCGTGAACAGGAGCCTGAACTGGATTATTTTGAGCTCTTCCAAATCATGCTGGCCCGTGCACGAGGTGAAGATCCCGAAGAACAAGATAAGGGGGATGAGGATGAGAATGATTCGGAGTTCTTGCAGAGTGGAACCATGCAGTACGGGGTACGAAATAGATTTTCCAAAGAACAAGGCTTTTTTCGAATAAGCCAATTCATTTGGAGCCCTCCAGAGCCATTCTTTTTACTATTCCAAGATCCGCCCTCTGTGTTTTCACGTCGAGAATTCTTTGCAGATGAAGAGATGTCAGAGTCAGAGTCAGAGAGGCCTCCTTCTTCCCAAGATTCTATCACATCTATCTCTGCACCCTGGTTCGTCAGGGATCAGGCGCAATTCGAATTGTTGATTCATAGCCAGAGACGTCTTAAAACCATTAGAACCAATAGTTCATTATTTTATGGATCTTTCCGTTCTAATACTCCATCCGAGAGTTATCAGTATTTATCAAATCTGTTCCTATCTAACGGAACGCTATTGGATCAAATGATAAAGGCATTGTGGAGAAAGAGATGGATTTTACCGGAAGAAATGAAACATGTGATTCGTGTAAGTATAATAGGAGAAGGATTCCCCATTCCTTAGCCGGAAAGATATGTGGCCATGAAAGAGGGATTAAGTGGAACAGAATTGACCGGGTGGCAGAGTCATGGAAAGACTTGTTTATTCCATATTTTGGACCTTAGCTCCATGGTGCTACTGCTGAAACATGGAAGAATTGAAATCTTAGATCAAAACACTCTGTATGGATGGTATGAACTGCCTAAACAAGAATTCTTGAACGGCGAACAACCAGAGCAGAGCCTCTTATTCACTACATCAAACAATTTCCATTAATGAAACATGTAAATCCATTGGAAAATAAAAAAGACGCATGTCCGATGAAATGGTTGTTGCTATCTGCTCCAATAACGAAGCATTGGTTTAACTGAATAACTAAATAAAATAGATAGACTTTTCTCTTCGTCTCAGGTCGATGGATCTTCTCAATTGGAAGATCTCCTATATGGAGAATACACATTCCAATTGAGAAGATCCATTCCAGTTGACCGAGCTTAATTCTAATTATTTTGTTCCGAAGCAAAGATATCCACGGGGGCCGGTTCGTCCTATTCAGATATTCACGACCAAGAGGTACTGGATTCTCTTTCGGATAGGCCCTGAAAG